GGAATTCTAGTTATCGGAATAATGTATCTAAGGGTGACGATCCACACTCTGATCGTTACATGTATGATACTCAATATAGTTGGAATAATCATATTAATAGTTGCATTGACAGTTATCTTCGTTCTCAAATCCATATTGATAGTTACATTTTAAGTGGTAGTGATAATTCTGGTAACAGCTACATTTTTAGTTATATTTGTGATGAAAGTTTCAATCGTAGTGAAAACAAGAATTCTTCGATAAGAACTACCCCGAATGGTAGTGATTTAACTAAAAGTTCTAATGATCTTGAGGTAACTCAAAAATACAGGCATTTATGGGTTCAATGCGAAAATTGTTATGGATTAAATTATAAGAAATTTTTTAAGTCAAAAATGCATATTTGTGAACAATGTGGATATCATTTGAAAATGAGTAGTTCGGATAGAATCGAACTTTCGGTTGATCCCGGTACTTGGGATCCTCTGGATGAAGACATGGTCTCTCTAGATCCCATTGAATTTCATTCGGAAGAGGAACCATATAAAGAGCGTATTGATTCTTATCAAAGAAAGACAGGATTAACTGAGGCTGTTCAAACAGGCACAGGTCAACTAAATGGTATTCCTATAGCAATTGGGGTTATGGATTTTCAATTTATGGGGGGTAGTATGGGATCTGTAGTAGGCGAGAAAATCACCCGTTTGCTCGAGTATGCTACGAATAAATTTCTACCTCTTATTCTAGTATGTGCTTCTGGAGGAGCACGCATGCAAGAAGGAAGTTTGAGCTTGATGCAAATGGCTAAAATATCTTCTGCTTTATATGATTATCAATCAAATAAAAAGTTATTCTATGTATCAATCCTTACATCCCCTACTACTGGTGGGGTGACAGCTAGTTTTGGTATGTTGGGGGATATCATTATTGCCGAACCCAATGCCTACATTGCATTTGCGGGTAAACGAGTAATTGAACAAACATTGAATAAGACAGTACCTGAAGGTTCACAAGCGGCTGAATATTTATTCCATAAGGGCTTATTCGATTCAATCGTACCACGTAATCTTTTAAAGGGTGTTCTCAATGAGTTATTTCAGCTCCACACTTTCTTTCCTTTTGAATCAAAATTCAATCAAGTAGAGCTCTAAATTCAATTATTTTTTTGTGGCGAACAAGTAGTTGAATCAAAGTAAAAATGAGAAGGATTGGGTTTTCTAAAGTTGCAGAAAATTCGTTATGTTGTTTTCGAGATCTTTTTTACCCATATTACTTATACTAATTAGTAATTAGAAAACTTCTATCAACAAAGGGTTAATTCTTATTTTTGTGACATTATATTAGATATTAGGCAAGGCAAATAAAACTAATTTAACCTTAATGTTCCGTATGTATTATGTATATATAATATAATTCAAATAGATAGATAGAGTCTTGCCTCTTTCTATATCTCCCAAGAATTTTCATTATTACTAATAATCTCTGTTGGATCGTATTCTAACGGGAATTTGTAAGAAACTCTTTATTAAATTTTAAGAAATTAAAATTAGAAGACAAGAATAAAATAATCAAAAAAGCATACGAAATAAATGGATTATCATACATATATTCCATTCTATATTCCTTGCACTTATTATATAGACTCACTTATAGTATAATTATATACGAATTATAATTAATAACTCATTTAAAAATATATAATATAAGAATAACAGGTACAAATATTAAATCGAGGTACCCATTCTATGACAACTCTCAACTTACCCTCTATTTTCGTGCCTCTAGTGGGCCTAGTATTTCCGGCAATTGCAATGGTTTCTTTATTTCTTCATGTTCAAAGAAACAAGATTTTTTAAATCCGGCTTTTTTCAAGACTTAGACATGTATCATAACATGATATCCACTTTGTAGAATATCATATAAGATGTGGCTTCTTCCGAACATAAATTAAATGAAAGAGCTCGTATGCATGCGGAAACATGATATATGGTTAAAATTATTATAGCTATTTCAAAATAGCTCAGGATCGGTGGATGTCTTAAATGAAAAGTAAATGTATCTAAATGGATGTAGATATCTATAGGGGATCATATGAAGGGGATGCTAGTATTTTAGATCTAGCCCATTTGATGAATTACGTCTAAAGGTTCACATTGGAATAGTGCTAGTTGATGAGAGTTACTTCGGAAACAAAAAAAGAGTAAAGTCCAATTTAGTTTGGTTATTCTCTCAATTCCACTAAAATGCAATTGGATCTAGTATGAGTTGGCGATCAGAACAAATATGGATAGAACTTATAACGGGATCTCGAAAAACAAGTAATTTTTGCTGGGCCTTTATCCTTTTTTTAGGTTCATTGGGATTCTTATTGGTTGGAACTTCCAGTTATCTTGGTAGAAATTTGATATCTTTATTTCCGTCTCAGCAAATACTTTTTTTTCCACAAGGGATCGTGATGTCTTTCTATGGCATCGCGGGTCTCTTTATTAGCGCCTATTTATGGTGCACAATTTCGTGGAAT